TGAATTACTATACTATACAATTAATCGAAGAGAACAACCGGATCCTCTCAAATCAAAAAAGGACGGTTTTCTTTTGGCTTTTGGTTTGGAAAGAAAGAAAACAGTATTCAAACCCCCAATCAAATAACAAATAAAATAAAGAAAAAGAAAGGATTCAGTAATCCAAAAGACTATTTTCTATATTGATTTTGTATCCTTTTGGCGACATGGCCGAGTGGTAAGGCGGGGGACTGCAAATCCCTTTATCCCCAGTTCAAATCCGGGTGTCGCCTGATCAACAAAAGACTTGAAATCCCTTATCCTCCTAATAGAATTCGCCAAACGCTTACCCAGTGTAAGCATAGGTTAAAGGCTAGGGCTATGGATACTTGGATTTAAAAATCCAGGGTGGGGGATTCTCTAAATTCCATTATTTCTTACAAAATCTGGATGTGGCCCAAACCGGACCGGCCGGCACCAATATGAATAAAGAAAAGAAACCTCACTTATTACTGATTACTGATAGAATCTTACGATTGATTTGATTTTTCAGTCGAATCAACCGTAAGATTCTATTGTGAGATTAAGAACTACGAAAGTCGGGGACCGGAAATCCGAGGATCCAAGGGAAAGTTCTAAAGGATTGTAAATTCTTGCTCCCAGGATCCAAGCCAAGGAGGGACTCATTATAAGAAGGACTATCAATAATTCCCAACTACCTACCCTAAGTTATAGTGCCTACTGACTGAGGCTTGAATTCAATTGGATTGACTGAAGGGAAATCCAATTAGGAGTTGTGAAAAGGGATGAAAATGATTTGTATCCGGACTCACAAGAGTCTACGAGCGCTTAGGGGCATTCAATCCATATTGGATTGGTGATTGACTTTTATAAAATCATCCAATCCATAGTGGATGGGTGATTGACTCTTATATAAGAATTCTATAAGAAAAAGAAAGTTGAAAAGAAAGAATTTTTTCTTTTTGGTAATCCCGCTAAGAATGTAATAAGGTGTCTCCCTAGTGTTTCACAGAAAAAGAAAGAGTAAGGTTTAGATGTGAGATAGAGATATATGATAGATTCTATCTTGATAGTATCTATTTTTTCCTTTTTCTTATGTTATGGAAGGGAAAAAGAATAGGTCTTACTATTCCTAACATGTTCCATTAATGAGATTCTCTTGAAAGTCTCAAGGGGTAACTGTGTATTTTGATTGTGATTAAAACTTCCCGATTCTACCAGAAATTAGATAGAAAATTGTTACGAGTGTATTCATTGAATTTCTTTATCAATAGCATTGGGCCAGAATCCCGCTTTGACTCTGCACCATGGATTCCACTATTATTAATGATCAATAATGGAATTCTTTTTTTTCATATTCATTTTTTCATATTCATAGAGATAGGGGACATAATTCACATGGATATAGTAAGTCTCGCGTGGGCTGCTTTAATGGTAGTCTTTACATTTTCCCTTTCACTTGTAGTATGGGGAAGAAGTGGACTCTAGGGGTACTACTAACTTGAATTGAGTAATCGAATTGTATCAATTGTTTAATAGATCGTTTTCTGCGAAGCTAAAAATCGAAAAGAATCTTCATTTCCAAAATTCTACCAGAATCCGGTAATATATGAATAAGAATCTTTCAATCAAACAAAGATTTCAATGATTTGTTTCCCATCTTCGTATTTCCAAGCTGAAATACACACGATAGGAAATGGATATAATTGCAAATCGAATTCCTCCTAAATATTAGATAAACCAACTCTTACCAGAATTATGGATATTAATTACAAGGAGGAGCACCCAATCCCCCTTTTTTATTTGTTTCCCCCCTTACTGCTCAAACAAAGGAAAGGAAGGGGGAAGTCGTTCTGCTATAATGTGAAGACGTATTTTCCACTGGAAGAGACATAGTGGTTGTCCAACGAAATGGATATATCGAAGAAATAGAATTGGAGTACTATTTACATCTAAATAGATCATACGTAAATCTATAGATTAATCCATAGAAACCATAGAAAGCACATATCTTTCTAATTAATATTAAGAATAGTATAATTAATATTAAGAATAGATAATATGGTAGAAAGGTTCATATAGTTCTTTCTACCATACCATCTCATCCCATATACTGCTGACTCCAATCCACGCATTTTATTTAAGACTTGGGATTGCAATCCCTTTCATTTCTTCAATCATTGATAAGAACTAAACAAATAAGTCAAACTTCGTTCAAATTAATCATTTTGACTAACTGTTTTTACGTAGATGATAAGTAAAAAAGCAGTAGGAACTAGAATGAACAACGCAGTAGCAATAAAAGCAAGAATATTGACTTCCATAATCTCATCGTTTTTTTGCTTCGCAATAATTCGGGATCTAATCCCATAGAAAAACTGAGTTTTTCTTATGAAAATTCCATGGAATGAAGTGCATCCTGATGATACTGAATGGGATCAAAATCATGAATAACAATATCTAACCTATTAAAAGGGATTCATTGTCGAGAATTGAATAG